TCTAAACAAAGAATAGGATTCTTTTCGAGGACCGGGATCAATAGGCATTATTATATTAATTAATATTTCGGAGAATATTTCGACACAAACAAGAAGGACTCTAGGAAGACAAATAATCCCTCCTAGAATCCCGTTTTTCCAATTTCTATTTATATTGTGCTTAATATTCTCCGCTTATTTATCTTATGTTTAGTATCTAGTCGAATTTTCTTATATTAAAATAGAGAAACTATTAATTGAATATATTTTTATTCTATAACATTGAAATCCAAAAACAGTGACATAATTATATAATTATAGTGCTCCAATTTCCAATTTATTGGGGTTGAAAAAAAAAAAGAAACAAAGAATAGGTAAAGTAAAATAGTCCGCTTCACAATATACATACTATGACTGACTAGTAAAGAATTCTCTAAATATGGTAGAAAAAGAATAGAAAAAAGCAAAGGGCTTTTCAGAATTTTTTGATTCTACAGAATTACATAATTATCAACAAGAATTTAGTCATTTTTACGAACTTAATATGTTGATAAATCCGCGGACCTAGAAATTCATTTCAGACAATTGAACCTTCTCAAACTGTTTCTTTTTAAGAACCAAAAAGATTTGTGCCAAAATAACAGATGCCAAGAAGAACAAGAGACCTTGGACACGTAACGGATCTTGAAGTACTATTTCCACATCCCCCTGACCAAATCCACCCACATTGGGATTACTCGTTAATGGTTGATCAAGTTTGATAGATTCACCCTCTGAAACAAGAAGTTCTGGTCCCGGAGGTATAATATCAATCACTTCGCGGCCATCCGATGCATCCACTATAGTTATTTCATATCCCCCTTTTTCTTTTCGTATGATTTTGTTTACTATACCTGCTGCTGTAGCATTATAAACATTATTATTACTCTTGCTCCCGTCGGGATAAATCTGCCCCCTTCCCCTGTTCCCGCCTACGTATATGGGATATTTTAAGAAGTGAACATCCCTCTTAGTAGCGGGATCGGGGGAAAGAATAGGAAAGGTGATTTCATTATATTTCTGACCAGGAACAGGGCCTACCACAAGAATATTTTTTTTAGTGGGACGGTAACTTTGAAAAGACAGATTACCTATCTTTTCTTTAATCTCGGGCGAAATACGATTGGGGGGAGCCAATTCAAACCCCTCCGGTAAAATAAGAACAGCCCCCACATTCAAAGCCCCCTTTTTACCATTAGCAAGAACTTGTTTCACTTGCATATCATAAGGAATTCGAACAACTGCTTCAAATACAGTATCAGGAAGTACCGCTTGTGGAACCTCGATATCCACGGGTTTATTAGCTAAATGGCAATTGGCACATACAATACGGCCAGTTGCTTCTCGCGGATTTTCATAACCCTGCTGTGCAAAAATGGGATATGCATTTGAAATGGGTGCTCGAGTTATTATATATATCATGAGCGATACGGAAATGGATCGAGTAATTTCTTCCTTTATCCAAGAAAAGGCATTTCTAGTTTGCATGGTCCAATCATTGATCCTGAAAATGAAAAAGTTCTACAATAAAATTAGGTCGGTCACTGGTATAGTTCCCTATCCATGATTCTGCTATTTACTGAAATAATTTGAGAAATAATTTTACTGGATTGGAATATAGGAGGAATCCCCTGGATGGGTAGAAAAAAAAAGAAAAGGATAAGTCAATTTTTGAATATTTAACTTTTGTACAAAATAACAAACTTTATAATTATAATTGGATCAGTGGATCATTTTTTCAGTCATTCATTGAATGATAAATCACTACAAGTGACGGAGATACACGATTTAAATAACGGAAAATCCAATATTTTAAAATTGTATCTAGAATGACTGGAAAAGTGGAAACAAGACCGGATATAATTTGATCATTATGAGCAAATCCAAAATTTTTATAGACAGAACCAATCATTAGTTCCCAACCATGGGTCGAATGGAATCCTATACATAAATCAGTTAATAAAAGAATAGAAAAAGCTTTTATTGTGTCGCTTAAGTTATATAGGAATTCTTGAACCCAAGAGTTAAGAATAATAAGTTCTTGATTACCTAGAATAGAGTAACCACTTAAAATAACGAAACAGATTATATTTGTCGAGAAGTGCAAAATCGTATGGATACGATCTTCGTTGTGCGTCTTGATCAATTGGATTGTTTCTTTGTAGATTCCGATACGAAGGTTTTGTAGATGTGTTTCCGGATATTCCTTTATCATTCCATCCAAGAGTAACAGTTCCTCTAATTCTATGAATTTTTTTAGAATACTCTTTTCTTGAATATCATTCAAGAAAATTTCGGATTGTCTAGTATTCGACCAATTAGTAACCCAAGATTCCATATTTTTCTTAAATGAGAAAGAGATCCACCAGGGCAAAAAGACTATAGATGTAAGATATAGAAGGGGAATGAATGCTTTCTTTTTTTCCATTTTTCGTCTTTAATGAACTCAGCTTCACCTCATTCGTCAACTCTATATGATAAGAATATTTCTATCAAGCATAAGTTCTATTACAAGTCATAGAGCCTATAAATCTATAAATCTATTCTCACTTTTTTTTTTATTTGCAATTCGGGAGTTAGTTCTTTGAATTTAGAAAGAATACACAAATAGAATAAGAAAGAGTCTACTTCCAATTCGAATGAAGAAAAAAAAATATTGTTTCCAAAGATATCAATTGCTAAAATTCGAAGCAATTGCCCCCTTCGATGAATGCATGAAAGAGCACTTCAAGTAATGAATATTAGAGTCGGATTTCGAAACGAAAGAACGCCCCTTCTATCAAAATAAAAAATATCAAATATTTCGAAAAAAAAATTCTTGAATTTTTCAGTTCATTTTTGTTTTTCAAAATACTTCAATCGGTACACGCAAGAAATAGGCCAATTCCGCCGCTTTTTGTTCAATTTCTCGTGGAGTCAAATTCTCGTCAGTCCGAGTCAAGGGAATGACCCCCTGTCCTCTGATTTCCATATAAAGGACACGACGAGTATAAATACCCTCTTTAACTTCTATTCTGATGGACTGAATGTCTTTCATAAGGAATCGGAGAAAGATACGACGATTTTTTCCAGGAAATCCCCAACGAAAAATACACACTATTCCCTCTTTTCTATCGAATCGATCATAACCACTACCTACATTCCACGAAATTGTACACCACAAATAGGAGCTAATAAAAAGACCTGCGATTCCATAGAAAGACATCACGATCCCTTGTGGAAAAAAAAGAATTTGCTGAGACGGAAATAAAGATAGCAAATTCCTACCAAGATAACTCGAAGTTCCAACCAATAAGAACCCTAATGAACCTAAAAAAAGGATAAAAGCCCAGCAGAAATTACTTGTTTTTCGAGACCCCGTTATAAGTTCTATCCATATACGTTCTGATCGCCAACCCATATTAGATCCAGTTGTATTTTATTGGAATTTGGAAAATAACCCAACCAAATGAATTTTACTTTACTTTTCCTTGTTTCCGAAGTAACTCTCATCAACTAGCACTATTCTGATGTAAACCTTTAGGAGTAATTCATCGAATTGCTTCTAGATCTAAAAAAAATAGATGAGATTTGTCCCTACCGCCTGTATCTAAAAAATCTTGTTTTTTTGAACATGAAGAAATAAAGAAGCCATTGCAATTGCCGGAAATACTAGACCCACTAAAGGCACAAAAATAGAGGGTAAGTTACTGAGAGTTGTCATAGAATGGGTACCTCGATTTAATATTTGTACCTGTTTTTTTTATTTATTTTTTAATATTTTTACCTGTTATTGTTATATTGTTATAAAGGTTATAATTAGAAAGGTTATAAAGATATTTTATAATCATTAGAATTCATATATACTTATACTAATACTTATACTAAGTATATTTTCATAGAGAATTCTATATAGAATTCTAATACTTATACTAAGTATATTTTCATAGAGAATTCTATATAGAATTCTACTAAATATATCTAAGTGAGTATATATATAAAATAATGAGTATATAATATAATAATTAACTAGTATTTAGAATTCTAATATATATAGAATCTAATTCTAAGATAATAATAGAATATTTCTATTTAAAATAGATAGATAATCTATATAAATATTAAAAGAAAAATAATAGAAAAATATAAAGATAAAGATTTGAAAACTCTACTTGATTTCATTTTGAGTCAAAGGAAAGAAAGCATGGAGGTGAAATAACTCACTAAGAACACCCTTTAAAGGATTACGCGGTACGATTGAATCAAATAAGCCTTTATGGAATAAATATTCAGCCCCTTGTGAATCTTCAGGTACTGTCTTATTCAATGTTTGCTCAATTACTCTTTTACCCGCAAATGCAATGTAAGCATTGGGTTCGGCAATAATGATATCCCCCAACATACCAAAACTAGCTGTCACCCCACCAGTAGTAGGAGATGTAAGGATCGAGACATAGAATAACTTTTGATTTGCTTGATAATCATATAAAGCGGAAGATATTTTAGCCATTTGCATCAAGCTCAAACTTCCTTCTTGCATACGTGCTCCTCCAGAAGCACATACTAGAATAAGAGGTAAAAATTGATTGGTAGCATATTCGATCAAACGGGTGATTTTCTCACCTACTACGGATCCCATACTACCCCCCATAAACTGAAAATCCATAACCCCAATTGCTACGGGAATACCATTTAGTTGACCTGTGCCTGTTTGAACAGCTTCAGTTAATCCTGTCTTTCTTTGATAAGAATCAATACGATCTTTATAAGGTTCCTCTTCCGAATGAAATTCAATGGGATCCACAGAGACCATGTCTTCATTCATCGGATTCCAAGTACCTGTATCAATCAAAAGTTCGATTCTATCTGAACTGCTCATTTTCAAATGATATCCACAGTGTTCACAAATATTCATTTTTGATTTTAATAATTTCTTATAATTTAATCCATAACAATTTTCGCATTGAATCCACAAATGTCTGTATTTTTTAGTTTCATCTAGA